TTTTGAAAAAAATTCTGCCACACTAAAATACGTTGTATTTTTCCATAATAATATGTTCGCTCAAAAAAGACTCCAGAAGATGTTAATGGTAAATAAGAAGATTGTTTACGAAGAAATACTAATAAAAATTCGCATTCAGATATATAAGAATTATATAAGAACCAAAATAGTCTTTTATTTTCTTTTGAAATAACAGAAATAGATTTCTTCGGAGTAATGAGACTATTCCAATTATGATATTGGTGAAGAAAGAGCCGCAAAAAATGCAAAGAAGAAGCATCCTGGACTCGAGATTGAAGAATTTGAACCAGGATTTCCATATGAATGGGATGAGGTATTAGTATATCTGACAGATAATTTAAATGCGATAATTTATCTTCTAAAAAGGGAAATATTGAATGAATAGATCGTAAATTGTGTATTTCTTCGATGGAAGATTTCAATTGAAGCGAGAATGGAATTTCTACAATGACTGAAACTCCTTCTGATATCATCAGAGAATAAAAATAGGAATAATAATTGTGTCCAACGAATCTATTTTGGTTAGATTCATTAAAGGAACAAATCAAATGATTTTGTTGATACATTCGAATAATTAAACGTTTCACAAGTACTGCACTAGATTTCTTGTCATAACCTAAAAAATTTACGGGTTCGTAAAAAATTGACCCATTTAAACCATGATCATGAGCAAATACATAAATATACTCCTGAAAGAGAAGCGGATATAGGAAGTGTTGTTGCCAAGATCTTTCTTTTTCTAAAAAGCTTTGTAATTCTTCCATTTTTATTTCTACTTGAAGCAGAAGCAGGAGCAGGAGGCATTTCTTGGGTTATCAAATGATACATAGTGCAATATGGTCAGAACGAAGTATGTATTTTCCTTATTATAGATATTAATTATGTATCTAGTATGATAAGAAAAAATATATTATATATACCCCGGAAAGGAAACTAGGAGTCCAATCAACAGATCTTTTTACTCTCTTTTTCTATCCAACGGGTTTAGCCTTCTTTCTGAGAATTAAAAAAGTGTAAAAAATCCTTTATTTTCGAAACCCGATTGCTCTTTTGACTTTGGAAAAAATTCTCTTTATCAGTATACCGTTTCTTCTACACATTCATTCGTTTTCAATCTAAAGATCTAAAGAATAATTAGGATTCATTAAAAAAAAGAAAAAGAATCTGTGGTCTACTCACATCCCAGGAGGACCCACTGTTTCCCGCATCAGGCACTAATCTATTTTTAACGTCTAATTAGATTGGGGAATTTTTGAATCCAAATTAAGAACATAAGCTCGTTTCTTTTTGTTTTACCAAAATTGGAGCTATAGGGCTCTATCCATTTATTCATTAGACCCAACCAACAAATAGTAAGTAAATGAAACTTGTTTCCTTACAAAAATCAAAACAATTCTTTGGAATGATTCGGTAAGGATAAACTCAAAGTTCCACTTTCTTTAATTGAAATTTTGCATTTTATAATACAAAAAAAATTGATTTTATTACGACATGCTGTTTTTTCCATTCATTACCTTTGAGGATCAGTCGTGGTCTTATAGACTCTACCAATAGTCTGGACGAATTCGTTACTTCATCCAAATGTGTAAAAAATCATAGTCGCACTTAAAAGCCGAGTACTCTACCATTGAGTTAGCAACCCGGAAAAATACAATATGTAGAATACAATATGTAGATATGATAAAAAAAAATTAATTGAATTGCATAACCTCATCAAAATATTGAACTAACAAAAAAAAGAGATTTAACGATCAATTAGAAAGATCAAAATCCAAAATCGAAAGAAAAATCGGCGAATCCGATTAAAAAACAACAGATTCACAAACAAACAATAAGGGGTACTCAATTTGAACTAAATTAAATGAACCACCCATTTTTGTTATTCAATTTTTGATTATCGTTAAGAAAATTAATCTTGTCAGACAAAAAATCCAGCAATACAAACCACTTAAATGAACTAAGACCCCAACAGAAAAACTACTTATTTATTGGTTGGGGATAAACAGATCTATTGATCTATAGATCGAATTATATTTGTTCGATACGCCATTGTCAATATGAATACAATGGTGAGAAAACAAATTTAAGTAAATCAAATAAGGATTTGTGTTAGATTAGGACAACATAAAAAAAAATAGATTTTGATGTAAAAAAGAAATAAGGAGAAGAGGTAAAGAAAAAATCTCGGGTTTATTCAATTAATATAGAATATTAGGTACAATAAGAAAGATTAATCCCTTGTTTGTTGGTAGATTACCACAACAAGAAAAAAAAAAAATAGAACAAGAAAAAGCAAATTATAGGTAAATAATTACCCAAAGATAGATACTAGTTACTTCACCCTTATTTCTTATTTATTTTACACTTATTTTATTTTTTTATTATTTTAGAATTTCCTTTTTTCCTTTACTTTAATTTCATTAACTCAGAGTTCTTTCTTTAAAAAATTCTGCCTTTCTTAAAATATCATAAACAGTTCCTGTAGGTTGAGCACCCTTTTCAAGGAAATATAGAATAAGAGGAACATTTGAATAAGTTTGATTCTTTATCGGATCATAAAAACCCACTTTTCGAAGATCTCTTCCTTCTCTTCGGGATCGAACATCAATTGCAACGATTCGATAGATGGCTCATTGGGATAGATATAGATAAACCATTCTCCCCCCAGAAACGTATAGGAGGTTTTCTCCTCATACGGCTCGAGAAAAAAGGATTCTAATTTCTGTATATAATGGCAAATTGAGATCCATAAAATAATAAATGGACTATGATTTATTTTTTATTCTTCCTTGCCTTACAGAAAAAGAAATATCATTTATACTCATAACTCAAGTTGAATAATTCTGACAAAGTCCAAAGGAAAATCCTTAGATATTTTTTGAGCCGTCTCTAATCTCTTTTGTTTGTCTCATCTTGAATACATTTTGATTTCTTATTCTGATTTAATTGTTGAGACAATTGAAAATAGTGTTTCCTTGTTCCGGAATCCTTTATCTTTGCTTTTTTAAATCATTAGGTTTAGACATTACTTCGGTGATCCTTATTCTTTTTCAAAAAGGTAGCAACATCCTTTTTGTTTTTTGGTATTTCTTTCTATCTATAGCTATAGAAAAGAAAGATTGATTCCCGTATGACACACTTTATTTGACCGAAATAGTTTTACCAATTCCGAAAAATTTGACTTTTTTCAAACTTGTTTCGAATTTGAACCTTTCGGTTTCTATATTGAAGATATGCTTACAAAGCCGGTCTAACTTATTGATTGTCACTAACCCTAGATTCTTCCCCTTGATAAATGAATCAATTCTTTATGCTCGAGCTCCATGATGTACTATCAACCTAAGACAAATTAGGTTTGTAATGGAACAGAACAAACTATGTCGAGACAAGAGCATCTTCATTGGTATAGAAAATGGTGGGTGTAAAAAAAATCCACAACCGATCGTGTCCTTCAAGTCGCACGTTGCTTTCTACCACATCGTTTCAAACGAAGTTTTACCATAACATTCCTCTAATTTAGAATTGAATTTCAAACCGCTATGGAATTGATTCATTATATAATTAATTATGAATAGTCATTAGCTTAACAGGCGATATATAATAATTTTTTTTCTATCTATGAGTGGATAAGTATTTATCCGGAGAAGGCTCCGCAAATATCCAATTTCTTTAACCTCCTATTATATGAATAAAACAAATTTATAAAAAAGACAAAAACCCTAAAAAAACAGGACTTTTGCTTAAGAGTTATTGAAATCTTCAACGTCAACAGATTGCTTGGGACAATCAATCAGTAGAGGAGGGATCTAGTTTTTTTTCAAAAAAAAAACTAGAAACCTCACTCAAAGGAAAGTCTTTTTTTAATAGATATAGATTTCTAATTCTAATTCCGAAACAAAAAAAAAATAAATTAAGTAAACAAACAATTCCAATGATCTAAAAAGGTCATAAGTTTCTCGATAATATGATTTAGCACACTTCTTCAAATACTAAAAGTTCATAAAAAATGAATTCGTGTAAGGCAAAATGAAAGTCGTTATTCTTTCATATGAAAGAAAGAATTTGAATTAAGAATTAGAAGAGTCTGATCTTGTCCACCATATACAAGGAACAATTGTTACAGGGGAGAATCCTGTATATTTAAATAAATAATCACGGACCCCTTTCCAAAAATCCTTTTCACTTAAATAAAAGCCTTTTCAATATTGAATTTTTAATATTGAAGTACAACTGAAGAAGTACAACAAACAATAATATAACAATATTATGATAAAATATCATAATATCATATATACATATATATTATGTAGGCGCAGATCTTGTTTATTTTATAAAGATTTTGTTTTTTTTTACTTCAAGTTCAAAAAATTATTCATCTATTCTACAAAGTATATGAAATATACGAAATTCCCCCCAATCACTATATTACATTGATTCCAAATTCAAATTTGGACCAAATACAAATATAAGATACTAAAATACAAAGAAATGGGATATTGATCAGATAATTTGTTTTTCCTATTTTTTTCCACAACACTTCTTTAAGAACCTTAAGACCCGCGACGAAAGTAATGAAATTTAGTACCACAAACTTCTTTCTTACTCTTTTGTTTTTAGTTTAGTCTCCGTGAAATTTTTATATCTTATTTTTTGACTTTAAGCTTTATAATAATTTCTTTTATGGAAAGGAATAAGGATGCTCTTGGTTCACATTTCGATTTCGAATGTATCATGGAACAACTCTATTTCACATATATGGGACATAAAGTTTTTCTAAAAAACTCATTCAAAAAAAAATATTTACTTCTACTCACTTTTATTTGACACTTTATTATGAATCAAATCAATTCTAAGAATTCAGAAAAAAGGTTGTTCTCTTTAAGATTTTTCTGTTTTATTTTTATATGGGATACAATGTAATCTAGAATACAACATAATCCCTTCTTTCGTTTCTGACGGAAACGATCTGGGACGGAAGGATTCGAACCTCCGAATAACGGGACCAAAACCCGCTGCCTTACCACTTGGCCACGCCCCATTTTGATTTCTAGTCTAATCTACAAAATAAAGTGTAATATTCGTATTAGGATTCGTCAATCCCAGGCGAAATATACATACGGGATATTTTCTTGCTAAGATTCAACACATTAGATGTAGTAGAATCAAAAAAATTCATTGATCATTACATAGAATTCAATTAAGATAATGTATGAAAGTAGAATTCCTTGTATTATCATTTGAGAATGGAAGGAACTATTTTTGATTTGGGAGAGTTAGAAAAAAAGAAGGATTTTTTTACTTTCTTTTTTCATTTTTCCCTTAGAAAAATAACTCAATCAAAATAAAATTATCTAATCTACAAAAACTAAATGTTTGTTATGCTTAATATTTCTAGTTTAATCTGTATCTGTCTTAATTCTGTCCTTTATTCAAATGGTTTTTTCTTCGCCAAATTGCCTGAAGCTTATGCGATTTTCAATCCAATCGTAGATGTTATGCCTGTCATACCTGTCCTCTTTTTTCTCTTAGCCTTTGTTTGGCAAGCTGCTGTAAGTTTTCGATAAAATCTTTAATACTTTGCCGAATTCATTCATGATTTATTCCATAATAAAATTAGAAAAATGAATAAGATCAGTAGGTAAAGTGTTACATTTTAAATCTTGGATTCGAAAATAGAAATTCTTCTATTCTATATTGAATAACTGCGTCAATGCATTTGGATCAACTTATTTCTCTCCGCGTTCTGATTTTCCCGCGGGCAAGGACTTTTTTTTAAGTCTAGGTCTTCTACAATACCAAATTATTGGTATGACAAGAAATCTTTTGTAAGGAAGGAATCAAAATCTTTTTACAAAAAAAATTCCTAAAAACAACTTAAAAAAAAATATTTGTAGTAAAAAAATAGAGAATCTATTCCCTTTATCGAAAAAATCTTATCTTGGAGATTGTGTAATGCTTACTCTCAAACTCTTTGTTTACACAGTAGTGATATTCTTTGTTTCTCTCTTCATCTTCGGATTCTTATCTAATGATCCAGGACGTAATCCTGGGCGTGAAGAATAAAAAAAAAAAGAGATTTTTCGTTTTTCCTTGGTTTTTTCTAAATTTTTTATTATTTTATCTATTCCATATATTTACCTATGATAAAATCAAGGAATCAAAATTCCTTCGAAATCGGAAGTTCTCAAGTAATTATAATCAGAACCGGCGGAGAAAGAGGGATTCGAACCCTCGGTACGAATAACTCGTACAACGGATTAGCAATCCGCCGCTTTAGGCCACTCAGCCATCTCTCCCAATTTTCAATTGAAAATTTTTATGTGATGTAACATATGAAATAAAAATCGAGAAAATTCTCTTCTTCTTATTTTCCAATTTGAAATTCTTTAAATTTCTATTAATTATTTCAATTTCTATTAATCTACATAATAATGAAATATTTTAAATGTTAATTAAATAAATATTCATTAATTAAATAAATATTCATTAATAAAATAAATATTCATTAATAAAATAAAAATATAAATTAGAAAGAAAAGTCTTATTTAGAAAGAAAAGTCTTATATTATATTAATCTTAATATATAGTTATTAAAGATAAATATATATGTATATAATATATATATAAAGTATATAAAGGTAAATATATAAAAACACATTCATTTGTAATAAAATATATATACATTATATAGTATATATTATAATAACAATTAACAATAGATAACAATTAACAATAGATTTATAGATTTTCAGATTCTAAATATGTATTTTAATAATCAAACAAAGTGTCCTAATCCTAAATTAAATATATGATTTATTAATAATCAAAGTATTAAATATTAATATAATATTTTATAATATTTTTCATTTTTATATTTTTATTATATTTTATTTCTTTATATTTATTTTTTTTATTTCTATTGTTCTATTTCTTTCTTCAATTTTTTTTTTTTCATTCTTATAAAAAACCAAAGTACTAAACTATAAGAAAATTAAGTATACTATAAGAAAATTAAGTATAAGAAAAAAGCAAATAAAACAAATACAAAGAGTTAAGAAATCAAATTAAGTGAAAAACAAATTTGATTAGGAATTCCATTTCATTTAGATAATTAAAGGGGATATCTCGAATAGAAAAATACCTTATTAACTTTGTATAAAAGGCCTCTCCCCTCACGCCCCGACCGGTTAAGTACTGTCCAGCCCAGTACTTCTTTTTTTTTTCAAGCATTCCTAGGCCAAATGATTTAATTATGATTTAATAGCAATCAATTTTTTATTGAAGAAACAACAAAACAAGGACAATCTCTATTCCCATTTCTATGATAGAAGTTTCATTTCTAATTATTTCTTTTTTTTTGGTCCTGCTTCAATGACTCTTTCGGGCTGGGCCAAGAATGTTAGTAATCCAGCAAAGCAAAAGGAAAAAAGGATAAGCATAACTTTATTAAATTTTGATTATATTATGGTATTTATTTGA